GCTAGCGTAGCTTAACCTAAAGCATGACACTGAAGATGTTAAGATGAGCCCTAGAAAGCTCCGCAAGCACAAAAGCTTGGTCCTGACTTTACTATCAGCTTTAGCTATACTTACACATGCAAGTATCCGCACCCCGGTGAGAATGCCCTAATAGTTCCCCGCCCGGGAACAAGGAGCCGATATCAGGCACATATAAATAAGCCCACAACATCTTGCTCAGCCACACCCCCAAGGGAACCCAGCAGTGATAAACATTAAGCCATGAGTGAAAACTCGACTTAGTTAAAGCTATAAAGGGCCGGTAAAACTCGTGCCAGCCACCGCGGTTATACGAGAGACCCAAGTTGATAAGGTACGGCGTAAAGAGTGGTTAAGATTGACTAAAAACTAAAGCCGAATGCCCTCAAAGCTGTTATACGCCCCCGAAGGTAAGAAGACCAACCACGAAAGTGACTTTACACTACTGAACCCACGAAAGCTAGGTTACAAACTGGGATTAGATACCCCACTATGCCTAGCCTTAAACATTGATGGTACAATACAACCACCATCCGCCTGGATACTACGAGCACCAGCTTGAAACCCAAAGGACTTGGCGGTGCTTTAGATCCACCTAGAGGAGCCTGTTCTAGAACCGATAACCCCCGTTTAACCTCACCCCTCCTTGCTCTTCCCGTCTATATACCGCCGCCGTCAGCTTACCCTGTGAAGGCTCAATAGTAAGCAAAATTGGCATAGCCCAAAACGTCAGGTCGAGGTGTAGCTAATGGAGGGGGAAGAAATGGGCTACATTCACTAGTCCTAGTGAACACGAACGATGTACTGAAATATATATCCAAAGGAGGATTTAGAAGTAAGTGGGAAACAGAGTGTCCCACTGAAATTGGCTCTAAAGCACGCACACACCGCCCGTCATTCTCCCCGAACTTACTTAATACTATAACTAATTACGTTACAAACCATAAAGGGGAGGCAAGTCGTAACATGGTAAGTGTACCGGAAGGTGCACTTGGAAAAACCCAGAATATAGCTAAACCAGAATAGCATCTCCCTTACACCGAGAAAGTATCCGTGCAAATCGGATTATCCTGAAGCCCATCAACTAGCCCCAATAATAAATAAAAACAACTAACCAATATTAATAAACCCAAATCACACCAACCCCTACACCAAACCAAACCATTTTTCCTCCCTAGTATGGGCGACAGAAAAGGAAATACGGAGCTATAGAAAAAGTACCGCAAGGGAAAGTTGAAAGAGATGTGAAACAGACCAGTAAAGCCCAAATAAGCAGAGACTTAAACTCGTACCTTTTGCATCATGATTTAGCCAGTAATATATAAGCAAAAAGCCATTATAGTTTAATACCCCGAAACTACGTGAGCTACTCCAAGACAACCTACAAATAGGGTAAACCCGTCCCTGTGGCAAAAGGGTGGGAAGATCTTTGAGTAGAGGTGATAGACCTACCGAACCTAGTTATAGCTGGTTGCCTGAGAATTGGATAGAAGTTCAGCCCCTCAGTTTCTTAACTCACCCCAGTTAAACCCCTCCTGATAAATAAAGAAGCCGAGAGAGTTAGTCAAAGGGGGTACAGCCCCTTTGAAAGAAGACACAACTTTTACAGAAGGATAAAGATCATAATAAATAAGGTAACATGTCCTAGTGGGCCTAAAAGCAGCCACCCATATAGAAAGCGTTAAAGCTCAGACATTCTACTCCACCCCATTATCCCGACAATTAAATCTTAATCCCCTAACTCTATCAGACCTTCCCATGTATACATGGGAGTGACTATGCTAATATGAGTAATAAGAAAGTTAAAGACTCTCTCCCTGCACATGTGTAAATCGAAATGGACCCACCATCGAACTTTAACGGCCCCAAACAAAGAGGGTAATGAACAACAAATCAAATAACCAGAAAATCATCCAGTAACTACACCGTTAACCCTACACTGGTGTGCCCCCAAGGAAAAACTAAAAGGAAAAGAAGGAACTCGGCAAACACACTACCCAAGCCTCGCCTGTTTACCAAAAACATCGCCTCTTGCAAAACTAAAAATAAGAGGTCCCGCCTGCCCTGTGACTATACGTTTAACGGCCGCGGTATTTTGACCGTGCGAAGGTAGCGCAATCACTTGTCTTTTAAATGGAGACCTGTATGAATGGCACAACGAGGGCTTAGCTGTCTCCTTTTCCAAGTTAATGAAATTGATCTCCCCGTGCAGAAGCGGGGATGCACCCATAAGACGAGAAGACCCTATGGAGCTTTAGACACCTAGCCGCAAGTTTTGTCCAAAACCCCTAAATAAAAGACTAAACAACTAAACCTGCCCTAATGTCTTTGGTTGGGGCGACCATGAGGAAATAAAAAACCCTCACGTGGATTAGGAAAAAATCCCCAGAACTAAGAGCCCCCGCTCTAACTAACAGAATTTCTGACCACTCAGATCCGGCAATGCCGATTAACGAACCGAGTTACCCTAGGGATAACAGCGCAATCCCCTTCTAGAGCCCATATCGACAAGGGGGTTTACGACCTCGATGTTGGATCAGGACATCCTAATGGTGCAGCCGCTATTAAGGGTTCGTTTGTTCAACGATTAAAGTCCTACGTGATCTGAGTTCAGACCGGAGTAATCCAGGTCAGTTTCTATCTATGATATGATCTTTCCTAGTACGAAAGGACCGGAAAGAAGAGGTCCATGTTTTAAATACACCTCTCCCCTACCTAATGAAAACAACTAAAATAGGCAAAGGGGCATACCCCTTTCGCCTAAGAAAACGGCAATGTTAAGGTGGCAGAGCCCGGCTAATGCAAAAGACCTAAGCCCTTTAAACAGAGGTTCAACTCCTCTCCTTAACTAATGATTACATTAATTATATCACACCTTATTAACCCCCTAGCCTACATCGTCCCCGTACTACTAGCTGTTGCCTTCTTAACACTAATTGAACGCAAAGTCCTAGGCTACATGCAACTACGAAAAGGTCCTAACATCGTAGGCACCTGAGGTCTACTACAACCAATTGCCGACGGAGTTAAACTCTTTATTAAGGAACCCGTACGACCATCAACTTCCTCTCCCCTACTCTTCCTACTAGCCCCAATACTAGCACTTACCCTTGCTCTTACCTTATGAGCCCCCATACCACTCCCGTACCCAGTAATTGACCTAAACCTAAGCATCCTCTTTATCCTTGCATTATCAAGCCTTGCAGTATATTCAATCCTAGGGTCAGGATGAGCATCAAACTCAAAATACGCACTAATTGGAGCCCTTCGAGCTGTAGCCCAAACCATTTCATATGAAGTCAGCCTGGGCCTAATTCTACTAAATACTATTATCTTTACTGGAGGTTTTACATTACAAACCTTTAACGTCGCCCAAGAAAGCATCTGATTAATTTTACCAACCTGACCCTTAGCCGCAATATGATACATTTCTACTTTAGCAGAAACTAACCGTGCCCCTTTTGACCTCACTGAAGGTGAATCTGAGTTAGTATCAGGTTTTAATGTAGAATATGCGGGAGGTCCATTCGCCCTATTTTTCTTGGCAGAATACGCTAATATTCTTCTAATAAATACTCTCTCAGCTACCCTATTCCTGGGAGCCTCCCACATACCCACAATCCCAGAACTTACTACAATTAACCTTATAACCAAAGCAGCCCTACTATCAGCAATATTCCTATGAGTCCGGGCCTCATACCCCCGATTCCGCTATGACCAACTGATGCACTTAATCTGAAAAAACTTCCTCCCACTCACACTAGCGTTAGTCATCTGACACTTAGCCCTTCCCATCGCATTTGCTGGACTCCCCCCACAATCATAGCACAGGAGCTGTGCCTGAAATAAAGGATCACTTTGATAGAGTGAATCATGGAGGTTAAAACCCTCCCAACTCCTTAGAAAGAAGGGATTTGAACCCAACCTGAAGAGATCAAAACTCTTAGTGCTTCCACTACACCACTTCCTAGTAAAGTCAGCTAAATATGCAAGCTCTCGGGCCCATACCCCGAACATGTTGGTGAAACTCCTTCCTTTACTAATGAACCCCTACATTTTAACCTCCTTAATATTTGGATTAGGCCTAGGAACCACTATCACATTTGCAAGCTCACACTGACTCCTTGCTTGAATAGGACTTGAAATAAATACTCTCGCCATCATCCCCCTCATGGCCCAACATCACCACCCCCGAGCAGTCGAAGCCACCACTAAGTACTTCTTAACACAAGCTACCGGGGCAGCCATATTACTTTTCGCAAGCACAACAAACGCCTGACTCACAGGACAATGAGATATCCAACAAATAGCCCACCCCCTCCCTGTCACAATAATTACTCTCGCCCTCGCCCTAAAAATTGGCCTCGCCCCCGTACACTCATGACTGCCCGAGGTCCTTCAAGGACTTAACCTTACCACAGGCCTTCTCCTTTCCACATGACAAAAACTAGCACCCTTTGCCCTACTCCTGCAAATACAACACACCAACCCTACACTACTAATCACCCTAGGTTTAACATCAACCCTTGTAGGAGGTTGAGGAGGCTTAAATCAAACACAACTACGAAAAATCCTTGCTTACTCCTCAATCGCACACCTTGGATGAATAATTTTAGTCTTACAATTCTCCCCTTCCCTCACCCTCCTCACCCTTGCCATATACCTAACAATAACATTCTCAACATTCCTAGTATTCAAAATAAACAACTCAACCAACATTAACATACTTGCCACCTCATGAGCAAAAACCCCTATAATTACCTCCCTAACTCCCCTTATCCTGCTATCCCTAGGAGGCCTCCCACCCCTTACCGGCTTTATACCAAAATGATTAATTCTCCTAGAACTAACCAAACAAAATCTACCACTAATCGCCACCCTAGCTGCACTCACTGCCCTCCTCAGCCTATACTTCTACCTCCGACTCTCTTACGCTATAACACTCACTATATCCCCAAACAACACAACCGGGACTCCCCCCTGACGTCTCTACTCCTCTCAACACTCCATACTCCTAGCCATTACAATAATAATAACCCTTTCGCTTCTACCCCTAACCCCAGCCGCAGTAACATTACTGACCCTCTAAGAGACTTAGGATAAGACTAGACCGAGAGCCTTCAAAGCTCCAAGTGGGAGTGAAAATCTCCCAGTCCCTGATAAGACTTGCGGGATATTAACCCACATTTCCTGCATGCAAAACAGACACTTTAATTAAGCTAAAGCCTTTCTAGAAGGGCAGGCCTCGATCCTACAAACTCTTAGTTAACAGCTAAGCGCTCAAACCAGCGAGCATCCATCTAACCTTCCCCCGCCTAAAACAGAACCAAGGCGGGGGAAAGCCCCGGCAGAGTCTAATCTGCTACTTCAAATTTGCAATTTGATATGTACAACACCTCGAAGCTTGGTAGAAAGAGGACTCAAACCTCTGTCCATGGAGCTACAAGCCACCGCCTATCTCTCGGCCATCCTACCTGTGGCAATCACACGTTGATTTTTCTCGACCAATCACAAAGATATTGGCACCCTTTATTTAGTATTTGGTGCTTGAGCTGGAATAGTAGGAACAGCCCTAAGTTTACTCATTCGAGCAGAACTCAGCCAACCCGGCGCTCTCCTGGGAGATGACCAGATTTACAATGTTATTGTTACAGCGCATGCCTTTGTAATAATTTTCTTTATAGTAATACCAATTATGATTGGAGGTTTCGGAAACTGACTAATCCCACTAATAATTGGCGCCCCAGACATAGCATTTCCTCGGATGAATAATATAAGTTTCTGACTTCTCCCCCCTTCATTCCTACTTCTGCTTGCTTCCTCAGGAGTTGAAGCCGGTGCCGGAACAGGATGGACTGTCTACCCCCCTCTCGCTGGCAACTTGGCTCATGCAGGAGCATCCGTGGACCTTACAATCTTCTCCCTTCACCTCGCAGGTATTTCTTCAATTCTAGGGGCAATCAATTTTATCACAACTATTATTAATATAAAACCTCCAGCCATTTCACAGTATCAAACCCCCCTATTTGTGTGAGCAGTGCTAATTACCGCTGTTCTATTACTACTATCCCTTCCCGTACTAGCCGCAGGCATTACAATACTTCTCACAGACCGAAACTTAAATACTACTTTCTTTGACCCTGCCGGAGGAGGAGACCCCATCCTTTACCAACACTTATTTTGATTCTTTGGCCACCCAGAAGTATATATCCTAATCCTCCCTGGCTTTGGCATAATCTCACACATTGTTGCCTACTACTCAGGGAAAAAAGAACCCTTCGGCTATATGGGCATGGTTTGGGCTATAATAGCAATTGGCCTCCTTGGTTTCATCGTATGAGCCCACCATATATTTACAGTCGGAATGGATGTTGATACACGAGCTTATTTTACATCCGCCACTATAATTATTGCAATCCCTACTGGCGTAAAAGTCTTTAGCTGACTTGCAACCCTTCACGGAGGGGCTATCAAATGAGAAACCCCTCTTCTCTGGGCTCTAGGCTTCATCTTCCTTTTCACGGTTGGAGGACTAACCGGGATCGTTCTAGCCAACTCCTCATTAGATATTGTCTTACATGACACCTATTATGTAGTAGCACACTTTCATTACGTTCTTTCTATAGGAGCTGTGTTTGCCATTGTCGCAGCCTTTGTACACTGATTCCCACTATTTACAGGCTACACCCTGCACAGTACTTGAACAAAAATCCACTTTGGAATTATATTTGTAGGGGTAAATTTAACCTTCTTCCCTCAACACTTCCTAGGCTTAGCTGGAATACCCCGACGATATTCAGACTACCCAGACGCTTATACCCTATGAAATACAGTCTCCTCCATCGGGTCCCTTATTTCCCTCGTAGCAGTAATTATGTTTTTATTTATTATCTGGGAAGCATTCGCTGCTAAACGTGAAGTCCTATCAGTAGAACTCACTGCAACAAACGTCGAATGACTACATGGCTGCCCCCCTCCTTACCATACATTCGAGGAACCTGCTTTTGTCCAAGTTCAATCACATTAACGAGAAAGGGAGGAGTTGAACCCCCTTATGTTGGTTTCAAGCCAACCACATAACCGCTCTGTCACTTTCTTAATAAGACACTAGTAAATATGTTATTACACTGCCTTGTCAAGGCAGCATAGTGGGTTAAACCCCCGCGTGTCTTGATTAATTATGGCACATCCCGCACAATTAGGTTTCCAAGATGCAGCTTCACCCGTCATAGAAGAACTTCTTCACTTTCACGACCACGCCCTAATAATCGTCTATATAATTAGCTCATTAGTACTTTACATTATTGTGGCCATGGTTTCCACCAAAATCACTAATAAATATATTCTAGATTCCCAAGAAATTGAAATCATCTGAACTGTTCTTCCAGGAGTAATCCTTGTCTTAATTGCCCTCCCCTCACTTCGTATTCTATACCTCATAGATGAAATTAATGATCCACATTTAACAATCAAGGCCATAGGCCATCAATGATACTGAAGCTACGAATATACAGATTATGAAGATTTAGGCTTTGACTCATATATAATCCCTACACAAGACCTAACCCCAGGGCAATTCCGCCTCCTAGAAGCAGACCATCGCATAGTCATCCCAGTCGAATCCCCTATCCGTGTATTAGTCTCTGCTGAAGATGTACTACACTCATGAGCAGTACCTGCCCTTGGTGTAAAAATAGATGCAGTTCCTGGCCGCCTAAATCAAACAGCTTTCATTGCATCCCGACCAGGAGTATTCTATGGACAATGCTCTGAGATCTGCGGAGCTAACCATAGCTTTATACCTATTGTTGTTGAAGCAGTCCCCCTAAAACATTTCGAAAACTGATCATCCCTAATACTTGAAGACGCTTCGCTAGGAAGCTAAATAGGGCCTAGCGTTAGCCTTTTAAGCTAAAGACTGGTGACTCCCAACCACCCCTAGCGATATGCCTCAACTTAACCCTTCGCCTTGATTTGCAATCCTTATCTTTTCCTGAATAATTTTCTTAATCATTGTACCCCCAAAAATCCTAGCCCACAGTTTCCCAAAAGAACCAACACCCCTCAATGCACAAAAAGCCAAGACGGCCTCCTGAAATTGACCATGGCAATAAGTTTCTTTGATCAGTTTCAAAGCCCCGTACTCATGGGCATGCCACTAATAGTCCTTGCCTTCACCTTCCCATGAATTCTTTTCCCCACCTCTTCCCCCCGATGGCTAGGTAACCGCTTACTAGCCCTTCAAAACTGATTTATTGGCCAATTCACTCAACAACTTCTTCTACCCTTAAACCAAGGGGGCCATAAATGAGCTGTACTATTCACATCTCTTATGCTATTCCTTATCTCCCTGAATATACTAGGCCTCCTTCCCTACACCTTTACCCCTACTACACAACTTTCTCTTAACATAGGACTTGCAGTGCCACTTTGATTAGCAACAGTTATTATTGGATTACGAAATCAACCAACCATTGCACTCGGCCACCTCCTTCCAGAAGGCACCCCCACTCCTTTAATTCCAGTCCTTATTATCATCGAGACAATTAGTTTATTCATTCGTCCTCTCGCCCTAGGAGTGCGACTAACAGCCAACCTCACAGCCGGCCACCTGCTTATTCAACTCATTGCCACAGCCGCTTTTGTTCTCATGCCTTTAATACCAACCGTGGCAATCCTCACCGCAGTACTACTACTACTTCTCACCCTATTAGAAATTGCCGTTGCAATAATTCAAGCTTACGTGTTCGTACTATTATTAAGTCTCTATTTACAAGAAAACGTCTAATGGCACATCAAGCACATGCATACCACATAGTCGACCCCAGTCCTTGACCTTTAACAGGTGCAGTAGCAGCCCTACTAATAACATCAGGCCTTGCAATTTGGTTTCACTTCAACTCTACAACCCTAATGACACTTGGCATGGCCCTTCTACTCCTCACAATATACCAATGATGGCGGGATATCGTACGAGAAGGAACATTCCAAGGACACCACACACCCCCTGTCCAAAAAGGCCTCCGTTACGGTATAATCCTTTTTATTACCTCAGAAGTCTTTTTCTTCCTAGGATTTTTCTGAGCCTTCTACCATGCAAGTCTTGCACCCACTCCAGAATTAGGAGGCTGCTGACCCCCAACAGGTATCACCACTTTAGATCCCTTTGAAGTTCCCCTCTTGAATACAGCCGTTCTACTAGCCTCAGGAGTAACAGTCACCTGAGCTCACCACAGCATTATAGAAGGCGAGCGAAAACAAGCCATCCACTCTCTAACACTCACCATCCTCCTCGGCTTCTACTTCACCTTTCTTCAGGCCATAGAATACTATGAAGCCCCTTTCACAATTGCTGATGGAGTATATGGCTCTACTTTTTTCGTAGCAACAGGTTTCCATGGACTACATGTAATCATTGGCTCCACATTTCTAGCCATTTGCCTTCTCCGACAAATTCAATATCATTTCACATCCGAACACCACTTTGGATTCGAAGCAGCTGCGTGATACTGACATTTCGTAGATGTTGTATGACTATTCCTATATATCTCCATTTATTGATGAGGCTCATAATCTTTCTAGTATTAAAGAAAGTATAAGTGACTTCCAATCACCTGGTCTTGGTTTAAACCCAAGGAAAGATAATGAACTTAATAATAATAATCATCACAATTACCACTACATTATCAATCATCCTAGCCATTGTCTCTTTCTGATTACCCCAAATAAGCCCTGATTACGAAAAGCTTTCACCCTACGAATGCGGCTTCGACCCACTAGGCACAGCACGCCTACCATTCTCTCTTCGATTCTTCCTAGTCGCCATTCTATTCCTTCTTTTCGACTTAGAAATTGCCCTCCTCCTACCTCTGCCCTGAGGAGACCAACTGCCTTCCCCACTCACTACCTTCTTATGAGCCACAACAATCCTAGTCCTCCTCACACTAGGACTCGTATACGAATGACATCAAGGCGGACTAGAATGAGCTGAATAGGTATTTAGTTTAAAAAAAACATTTGATTTCGGCTCAAAAACTTGTGGTTAAAGTCCATGATTGCCTAATGACCCCTGTTCACTTTGCCTTCTCATCAACCTTCCTCCTAGGACTAGCAGGCCTGGCATTTCACCGAACACACCTTCTATCCGCCCTTCTCTGCCTGGAAAGCATAATACTTTCCCTATTCATTGCCCTGTCCCTTTGAACCTTACAACTCGACTCTACCAACTTATCGCCTACACCAATACTTCTATTAGCCTTCTCTGCTTGCGAAGCAAGCGCAGGACTCGCCCTACTAGTAGCCACTGCCCGAACCCACGGCTCTGATCGCCTCCAAAGCCTAAACCTATTACAATGCTAAAAATCCTCATCCCTACCATTATATTAATTCCAACCATCTGATTAACCTCTGCCAAACTGCTATGATCCACAACCCTTCTTCACAGCCTAATAGTGGCCCTAATCAGCCTCACTCTATTCAAAAATTTCTCAGAAACAGGCTGACACTGCCTCAATCCATATATGGCAACAGACTCACTCTCAACCCCTCTCCTAGTACTCACCTGTTGATTACTACCCCTAATAATTCTCGCCAGCCAAAACCATACAGCCCTCGAACCACTTAACCGACAACGAGTTTTCATAACACTCTTAACATCCCTTCAAATTTTCCTAATCTTAGCCTTCAGTGCCACTGAAGTAATTATATTCTACGTTATATTTGAAGCTACCCTAATCCCCACCTTAATCCTCATTACCCGATGAGGTAATCAAACTGAACGTCTTAATGCCGGAACTTACTTTCTTTTCTACACATTAGCAGGCTCACTTCCACTTCTTGTTGCACTACTAATTCTCCAAAACGAAACAGGGTCCCTCTCCTTACTTATTCTTCAATACTCTAAAACCACACCACTTTCGACATTCGCGGACAAGTTATGATGAGCCGGCTGCCTACTGGCATTTTTAATTAAAATACCACTCTACGGCGCCCACCTCTGACTACCTAAAGCACACGTAGAGGCCCCAGTAGCAGGCTCCATAGTTCTTGCTGCCGTGCTACTAAAACTAGGAGGTTATGGAATAATACGAATAATAATAATACTAGAACCACTAACTGAAGAAATAAGCTACCCCTTTATTGTCTTCGCCCTTTGAGGGATCATTATAACAGGATCCATTTGCCTGCGTCAGACCGACCTAAAATCTCTTATCGCTTACTCCTCAGTAAGTCACATAGGCCTAGTTGCAGGGGGAATTCTTATTCAAACCCCATGAGGCTTTACAGGAGCCCTTATTCTCATAATCGCCCATGGTCTTACATCCTCCGCCCTATTCTGCCTAGCAAATACTAACTACGAACGGACACACAGCCGAACCATACTATTAGCCCGAGGACTGCAAATAGTTCTCCCTCTCATAACAACATGATGATTTATTGCCAGCCTAGCCAATCTCGCCCTACCTCCCCTACCTAACCTTATAGGAGAACTAATAATTATTACATCCCTACTCAACTGATCATGATGAACCTTACTACTAACAGGAACTGGCACGCTTATCACCGCAGGCTATTCCCTCTACATATTTCTTATAACCCAACGAGGATTACTCCCAACCCACATCATTGCTCTCGACCCCTCCCACTCCCGAGAACATCTCCTAGTAATTCTTCACCTCCTCCCCCTCTTATTACTAATCCTAAAACCCGAACTAATTTGAGGTTGAACTGCTTGTAGGCATAGTTTAATAAAAACACTAGATTGTGATTCTAAAAATAGAGGTTAAACCCCTCTTGCCCACCGAGAGAGGCTCGCAGCAACGAAAACTGCTAATTTTCGCCACCTTGATTGGACTTCAAGGCTCACTCGCAACCGCTTCTAAAGGATAACAGCTCATCCGTTGGTCTTAGGAACCAAAAACTCTTGGTGCAAATCCAAGTAGTAGCTATGCACACCACACCAATAATAATAACCTCTAGCCTACTTATTATTTTAACACTCCTTGCATACCCTCTCCTTACTACCCTCACACCTTCACCTAGCCAACCAAACTGGGCCTTGCACCAAGTCAAAACAGCAGTAAAATTAGCCTTCCTTGTCAGCCTTCTTCCACTATTAATTTACCTTAACGAAGGCGCAGAAACAATCATCACCAGCTGAAATTGAACTAATACAACAACCTTTGACGTAAATATTAGCTTCAAATTTGACCACTACTCAATTTCCTTCACCCCCATTGCCCTCTATGTTACCTGATCAATTCTAGAATTCGCATCCTGATATATACACTCAGACCCCTATATAAATCGATTCTTTAAATACCTCCTCATCTTTCTTATTGCTATAATTGTTCTAGTTACAGCAAACAACATATTCCAACTTTTCATTGGTTGAGAAGGCGTAGGCATTATATCCTTTCTCCTCATTGGCTGATGGTACGGACGAGCGGACGCAAATACCGCTGCACTCCAAGCAGTCATTTACAATCGAGTGGGAGATATTGGTCTTATCTTCTCCATAGCATGAATAGCAATAAATCTTAACACATGGGAGATACAACAAATATTCTTTACGGCCAAAGACCTCGACCTTACCTTCCCCCTCCTAGGTCTAATCATCGCCGCTACTGGCAAATCAGCCCAATTTGGACTACACCCCTGGCTCCCCTCCGCCATAGAGGGCCCTACACCGGTATCTGCCCTACTGCACTCTAGCACTATAGTTGTTGCAGGAATCTTCCTACTCATCCGCATAAGCCCCTTGATAGAAAACAACCAAACCGCCTTAACCATCTGCCTATGTCTCGGAGCCCTGACAACCCTATTCACCGCCACCTGCGCCCTAACCCAAAATGACATCAAAAAAATCGTTGCTTTCTCAACATCAAGCCAACTAGGCCTCATAATAGTGACTATCGGACTAAACCAGCCCCAACTCGCATTTTTCCATATCTGTACCCACGCCTTCTTTAAAGCTATACTTTTCCTCTGCTCCGGCTCAATCATCCACAGCCTCAACGATGAGCAAGATATCCGCAAAATAGGGGGAATACAGCACCTAACCCCCTTCACCTCTTCTTGCATAACTGTCGGAAGCCTAGCTCTAACAGGCACTCCCTTCCTAGCCGGCTTCTTCTCCAAAGATGCCATTATTGAAGCACTAAACACCTCCCACATCAACGCCTGAGCCCTTACCTTAACCTTATTAGCCACCTCTTTCACAGCTGTTTACAGCTTACGAATCATTTTCTTTGTCTCCATAGGCCAACCACGATTTAATGCTTTACCCCCTATTAACGAAAACAACCCAACAATCATTAATCCCATTAAACGACTAGCCTGAGGCAGCATCATTGCCGGCCTACTAATTACCTCCAACATCATGCCCCTAAAAACCCCTATTATATCCATACCCCCATTACTAAAACTAACAGCCCTAACAATCACCCTCATCGGCCTACTCACCGCTTTCGAATTAGCCTCCTTAACCAGCAAACAATACAACCCAACACCTCACCTCACCCCTCACCACTTCTCCAACATGCTAGGAGGCTTTCCAACAATCTTCCATCGCACTGCCCCCAAACTAATACTAACACTGGGACAGACAGCTGCTAGTCAAATAATTGACCAAACCTGGTTAGAAAAGTCAGGTCCTAAAGCAATCGCCTCTCTCAACATACCCCTAATTACAACGACAAGCAATGCCCAACAAGGCATGATCAAAACCTATCTCACCCTATTTCTCATCACACTAATCCTCTCAACCCTCCTATTCCTTCGTTAAACCGCCCGGAGTGCGCCTCGGCTTAAACCCCGAGTCAATTCCAAAACCACAAACAACGTCAAAAGTAAAACCCATGCACTAATAATTAACATATACCCCCCAGGCAAGTATATTCATGCAACCCCCTCTGCATCCCCTCGAAGCACTGAATAATCATCCAACTCATCAACCGGGATCCACGAAAATTCATATCACCCATCCCAAAGTAACCCCACCACAAACAACACCACCACTACATACCCCATTATGTATGCCCCAATAGATAAACTGATCCAACTCTCAGGATAAGGCTCAGCAGCAAGAGCTGCTGAATAAGCAAACACAACCAACATACCTCCCAAATAAATCAAAAGCAATACTAATGACAAAAAAGGACCCCCATGTCCCACCAACACCCCACACCCCATGGTTGCCACCAAGACCAAAGCAAGAGCAGCAAAATAAGGAGAAGGATTAGAAGCAACTGCCACTACCCCTAAAATAAAACAAAACAAAAATAAAAACATAATAAAAGACATAATTCCTGCCAGGATTCTAACCAGGACTAATGACTTGAAAAACCACCGTTATTATTTAACTACAAGAACCTTAATGGCAAGCCTCCGAAAAACCCACCCACTCCTAAAAATCGCAAACGACGCATTAGTAGACCTTCCTGCCCCCTCAAATATTTCAGTATGATGAAATTTCGGTTCCCTTCTCGGCCTCTGTTTAATTACTCAAATTCTCACAGGACTTTTCCTAGCCATACACTACACCTCAGATATCGCAACCGCCTTCTCATCCGTAGCACACATTTGCCGAGATGTAAACTATGGCTGACTCATCCGAAACATCCATGCCAACGGCGCTTCATTCTTCTTCATCTGCATTTATATACACATCGCCCGAGGACTTTACTATGGCTCCTACCTTTACAAAGAAACATGAAATGTGGGTGTAATTCTCCTCCTGCTAGTAATAATAACAGCTTTCGTAGGATATGTACTGCCATGAGGACAAATATCATTCTGAGGTGCTACAGTCATTACCAATCTACTCTCAGCCATTCCTTACGTAGGTAACACACTTGTTCAATGAATTTGAGGAGGCTTCTCAGTAGACAACGCCACCCTCACTCGATTCTTCGCCTTCCATTTCCTCTTCCCCTTCGTCATCATAGCCGCAACCCTAATTCACCTTCTTTTCCTCCACGAAACAGGATCCAATAACCCCCTAGGTCTTAACTCAAATGCCGATAAGGTCTCCTTCCACCCATACTTCTCCTACAAAGACCTCTTAGGATTCACAGCCCTCCTCATTGCATTAACATCACTAGCGCTTTTCTCACCAAACGCCCTAGGAGACCCCGACAATTTCACGCCCGCCAACCCCTTGGTAACCCCTCCACATATCAAGCCCGAATGATATTTCCTATTTGCCTACGCCATCCTACGCTCCATCCCCAACAAACTAGGCGGAGTACTAGCCCTCTTAGCTTCCATCCTAGTACTTATAGTAGTCCCAATCCTCCACACATCAAACCAACGGAGCCTTACTTTCCGACCCCTTACACAACTTCTATTCTGAATCCTAGTCGCAGACGTGGCCATTCTCACCTGAATTGGAGGCATACCTGTTGAACAACCATTCATTATTATCGGACAAGTTGCCTCCTTCCTCTATTTCTTCCTATTCCTGATCCTCACCCCTCTTGCAGGATGATTAGAAAACAAGATACTTCAATGACACTGCACTAGTAGCTCAGCCTCAGAGCGCCGGTCTTGTAAACCGGACGCCGGGGGTTAAAATCCCCCCTACTGCTCAAAGAAAGAAGAATTTAACTTCTACCCCCAACCCCCAAAGCTGGGATTCTACTTAAACTATTCTCTGATACATGATGATATTACATATATGTAATATCACCATACATTTATATTAACCATATCAATATTAATCAAGTACATATCTATAAATGTTAGGTATAAGATAGATATCATACATTTATGTCAAAACCATAGCAAATAAGATATACAAAAAGCAATACATTAAATACGACTTATTTATTGTAAATAAATGCTGGCGAAATTTAAGACCGACCACGAAACTAATCCATTAGTCTAGATATACCAGGACTCAACAACCCGCCAATACTCAAAATTTTAATGTAGTAAGAACCGACCATCAGTTGATTTCTTAATGCATTATATTCCTGAAAGTGAGGGATAATAATCGTGAGGGTTTCACACAGTGAACTATTACTGGCATTTGGTTCCTATTTCAGGAACATTAATTGATATTTTCCCCACACTTTTATTGACGCTTGCATAAGTTAATGGTGGCAATCATTTGACTCGTTACCCACCATGCCGAGCATTCTTTCTAGTGGGTATTTGGTTTTTCTTTTTTCTCTTTCCTTTCATTTGACATCCCAGAGTGCATACCGTAATTATTAATAAGGTTGAACATTTCCTTGCATACAGAAATAATCATTCATGAATGCAAAAGGCAATTATAGAAGAATACATAACTGATATCAAGGACATAAGATGCAAATATTACTCCTAAGACATCTAATATATTACCCCCTGGGGTTTTTGCGCGTTAAACCCCCCTACCCCCCTACACTCCTGAGATCACTAATACTCTTGCAAACCCCCCGGAAACAAGAAAACCTCTAGTTATGTAATTGCTAGCCCAAAATGTATCTATTTACATTATTAAAATTATGCAAA